GCTGAATCACAGACAACAAAATTAAATAAATAAATATATACAGCAACGGAGCCGTCATAGTATTTTGGAAATCCTCTCAAAGGAAGGATGGCTTTTTGATCATTTACCTACATTTACCTATCTGCCCCAAGTCTGATAGATTTTCTTTCTTCAAGGGTAAGGGTCAATTTTATTGTAGAGCCGTATGCAATGCACAAATTATGCCTGTACGGTTGTTCAATTCTATCTTTTTTTATTATTCTTATTTTTCTTTTCTCTTCGCTTCATCATGCGAGATAAAGAAACCTTTTTTTTATTATGATCATCAGGGTAATGATCCATCAACCTGCTAGTGGTTTTTATGAGACACAAGTGGGAGAATTTATCTTGGAAGCGGAAGAACTGCTGAAACTGCGTGAAACCATCACAAGGGTTTATGTACAAAGAACGGGTAAACCATTATGGGTTGTATCCGAAGACATGGAAAGAGATGTTTTTATGTCAGCAACAGAAGCACAAGCTTATGGAATTATTGATCTTGTAGCAGTTGAATGAAAATAATGTAACATACATGGATTTCACGCAAATCCATGCATGAAATTTAATCTCCGAGGTTCTTAATTCTTTTAAATATAAGTAATTCATAATCAAATCATCCGGTTAGGATTAATCTAAACCAGCCCATTCATTATGTATATGATTCAACATGCCAACGATTAAACAACTTATTAGAAATACAAGACAGCCAATAAAAAATGTCACCAAATCCCCTGCGCTTCGGGGATGCCCTCAGCGCCGAGGAACATGTACTAGGGTGTATGTGCGACTCGTTTAGATCGTGAGCTGGCACAAAAAAAGAAAACTGCTTTTACAGTATCAAGGATCAGTACCGCTGAATAGGATAGAATGGAATAAGGAATTTCATCTCTCCACTATATAAAAAATAAAATATAAAAAAATCTATCATATCTCTTCATTGTGTATGAAATTTATGGTTTTCGTTGGTGCAAATCCAATCACCTCAATTCTCCATTGATAGCAAACGGTTATCCATTAAGCGGAAGAAATCTTATTTTAAAAACAAAAAGATTAGGTCCCCACTTTGGCAAGAACGGACTAACAGGGTCAGCTACCCAGCTAACTTTCATAATTAAATACCGTTACTGTATAGGTAGATCTCATTGTGAAAGACCTATTACTTTACTGGATAATTCATGGGTAGAGCCAAAGAGTGGGAACTATACAAGTTCCCAATAACATAAAGTAAAGGCTCCGGTGTATAGAAAAGACCTCACCGTTTAAGAAGTAACCATAAAAACGATGGAACCCACTTTTATTTTTTTATTTACTCTATTTTTAGACACCTAACAGAAGACAATTTCGTATTTCGCAGTGAAATATCTAAAAAAATCGTGGTCGGGGAGGTTATAGTAGCCAAAGCCATTGGAATTTTAATTTTATACATTGGAAAAATCCGTTTTGTTATTAAAAGACTAGGAAAGGGGAAAAGAATAACTGAAAGAACGGAAATCAATTAGTTATTCATCAAAGGTTCATTTATTCAATGACTAGAATTAAACGGGGATATGTAGCTCGGAGACGTAGAACAAAAATTCGTTTATTTGCATCAAGCTTTCGAGGAGCTCATTCAAGACTTACTCGAACTATTACTCAACAGAAAATAAGAGCTTTGGTTTCGGCTCATCGGGATAGGGATAGGCAAAAGCGAAATTTTCGTCGTTTGTGGATCACTCGAATAAACGCAGTAATTCGCGAAAATAGAGTAACTTATAGTTATAGTAGATTAATACACGATCTATATAATAAACAGTTGCTTCTTAATCGTAAAATACTTGCACAAATAGCTATATTCAATAGGAATTCTCTTTACATGATTTCCAATGAGATCATAAACGAAGTAGAATCCACCGGAATAATTTAAACGGAGTTCCCCGGAGAATGAACTCCGGGAGGATAGAATAAAAATTACTATGAGTAAATATTTTAAAATATTCAAAATGAATAAACACGTTCAATAAAAAAGTTTATTCTTTTCCGATTGATTTAGTATTTATATTACGACACGATAATTCAATCTAGATTCTCGGATCTTTCGAGCAAAAAAAATACCAATCCGAACTCAAAGGAGGGTTGGAATTATAATTTTAGTTAAGAAAGAGTAAGGCGGCTAGTTATTACTAGTTCTAAGACCAGTAGTTCTGGGGGCCGACTCGGTTCTTTCAAATTGTTTCTCATTATTGAGAAAGGGTAACAAAGATAAAATACGAGCTTGTTTTATGGCAGTAGTAATTAATCGTTGTTGTTTCAAGGTCAATCTATTCACCCGTCTAGATAATATTTTTCCTTGTTCACTAATAAACCGACTAATTAAACTCATGTTTCTATAATCAATTCGATCCCCCGATTCAATCGGGGGCAAACGCTTACGAAAAGTTCTCTTGGATTTAAGAAAAGGTCGCTTGGATTTATCCATGGTTTGTTTGTTTATTCCTTATCCAGAAAATCCTATTTTGGTTAAAATGAATTAGAATTCAGAAATAGGATTTTTTTTATATATGTTATAGTTATATATAATGTTATTTTTTCTATTTCCTTGAAAGGAGGTACTCTATTTTTTTATCTCCCCATGAATGGTATGTTTGGAACAATAGCGACAGAATTTTCTCAATTCTAATCGATTAGGCGTATTCTGTCGGTTCTTTTGAGTAATATATCTGGAAATGCCCATCGATCTCTTACTCTTATTAGCACCGTTTCGGACACAAGCGGTACATTCCAAAATTACCCTTAGTCGGACATCTTTACCCTTGGCCATGAACCTCCTTTTAATTTTTGATTTACTCAACTCTTCTATTTTCAATTTGAAACGAAGAAGAAAGGCAGGAAAAAATATAAGTTACTCACTTCAAATCTAAAAGATCAATAATCAATAAAGTAATGAAAATCGTAGAAAATGTAAATAATACAATGATTTCTAAACTCTATTTACAAATTGAAATACAGTTGTAAAATACTCTTGCCTTAGACCCACATTTCTATTCTACCCCATTCCGATATTCATGTAATTCAAACTTGAATCTGAGTCTCACAGACATTGAATCCGTTTTGATTCTTTCTCTTTCCTCCCTTATTCTAAATTCTAAAAAGGGAAAAAAGAGAAAAGAGGGGGGGATTAGTCACAAATATTTGATTGTATCTTTAATCTTTTTAATTCCTTTCCATGTCAATAACTAGAATGAAAAAAGGGGAATGTCAACGCATCCGGAAAAAAACGATTAATCTCTATCAATAAACCCGCTAAAGCTCCAAACCATAACGTGCTTAGAACTGGTGCCACGGAGAGATATGTTTTTAGATCTCGCATTCAAAACCCTCCTTCTTTTATTGTAATACATAAAAATAATGCATATATGATCAGATATGTAGTTAAGGACCTCTTCTAGTTGTACACAGAATCCCTAATTGAATTATACAATAATCTATTAAATAAATCATATTTTTCTTTTATTAAAACAGAAAAAAATACCCCCTACTTACCGAGTATTTCCTAAATAATTTATATATTATACTTTTACGGTGGGTTCTGTATTTCATATGTATACAAGTCTTTTACTATTATTTATATGTTAAATGAAACCAAAAAGACGAAATGGGCATAAATTTTATGTATATCTGTGGAGAAAATAACAATGTGGAAAACAAGACAGGAATTCTCTACAATGACACTGTAGAGAAATTGAAGGGATGTAGCGCAGCTTGGTAGCGCGTTTGTTTTGGGTACAAAATGTCACGGGTTCAAATCCTGTCATCCCTACTTATTACTGTTCAAAAGACAAAAAATACAAAAGAGCAGTAACGAGGGATCCGTTGAGATCGATTCAAAACAAAAGAGAATCCTTTTCTTTAGGGTCTTATCTAGAAAGCGCTCTTAGTTCAGTTCGGTAGAACGTGGGTCTCCAAAACCCGATGTCGTAGGTTCAAATCCTACAGAGCGTGATTTTTTTCTTTCTTAGATCGTGAAATAAATTCAGTAACTTGTACAGCAATCGGAATTTGACCTCCTGTAAACGAGGAGGTCAATTCAAAAAGGAGATGTTAATTAATCAAAGGTCCAACTGATCACCCCGCCTGTATTGTAAATATGCAGTTACGAATAATCCAGCCAAAGTAATAGGAATTAGGCCTAACACGATTCCAAATAGAGAAACTTCAATCATTTCATTTTGTTTGAAAGGAGAAAAAAATAGGTAATATCTATACCTAAATATTAATCCGAATTGGCACGAATCTCAATGACCAAGAATGGACAATTGGCGCGTTATAATTGTAAGTAACTAATGATTGATTTCATTTCTTTTTATGGATTTTGTTTTTCAAATATTAATTTTAAATAAGTCGTATTTTGCTCAGACCAATCAATAGAGCTGACGTTATAGTTAAAGCCGCTAGTAGAAAACCGAAATAACTGGTTATAGTAAGCATGAAGGAGCTAAATCAATTTTTTTATGCATATAGTTCTAAAGCACTTACCTAAGTTTCTATTTTTTCAAAATAGTAGGATAGGCCAAAATACCAATGGAAAGAATAATTTTCAATTGAAATGAAAGTTTTAGATTCATCTATCATTATAGACGGCACTAACAAAGAAAAAGTAACAGGCATATAAAGCGAATCTGTAACATCTATTCATCCCACGATTTCAATCAACCAATTCTATTTTTTGAAGAACTCCTGGGTAAACTAATAATAGGAACTGGGTCGTGTAACTTCATTCAAAAAAGAAACTCTTTTTTCATTATTTCATTATTCAATAATTTTTTTTATCATTTCTTCTATTTTTGATAAAAAAGTAACTTATCAAGCTTTTTACTTTACCTTAATTTTAACTCATTACATTAAGTATATAATTAGAGGCTCATTCACATAATCGAGTCAATGAGAAGAAAAAAGTGATCACACGATCACTTAAGAGCCTTTGGGTAGAGATCCAATCAATACAT